CTCGGAATGCTGCCAAGATATCAGTATCTTTGGTTTCGTAGTCAGGAGTATAATAAGTCAATTTGTAATCTTTAACACCAGCTTTAAATCCAACACTTGCTTTAGTCTCTGTTTGTGGTGACATAAGTCCCTCCCTACAACTCATGAATTAAGAATTCTCACAACGACAAGGTCTACTCGATATGAATTAGGCGTGAATGAAACCTTTGACAAAAATCTTTCCAATTCAAAAAATATTCAACTAAACTAATATTATCAACTAATGAATAATGAAAATTGGAAAAGGGTTCGTTATTGGACCATGTATTTGATTCACCAAATACATCATTATTTTATACTCTTTGATATATATGGCGCAACCCAATCTTCGTTTTGAGAATTTCCATTTCTAATGGAATTGATCACCTTCTTAATCTTTTTTATATTCATTACATTATAAAAATGAGTATGAAGAATAATGAATATGATATAGAATATGAATAAAAAAAAAATAAAAAGAAAGAAAGATATCAAAATAAAGATAAAGAAAAACATCAAAGAAAAGGAAAAAATTCAATTTCAATTAATGAAAATGATTTAAAAATAATTAATAATTATAAGAATTATAAAGAATGAAATATAATTTCAATATAATGAAATTAAAATAGATAAATATTAAATAGAATATATGATTCTAAAGAATTCTAAATTCTAATTAATAGAATAATAGAATTAGAAATATAGAAAATATAGAATCATAGAAATCATAGAAGATATATATATATATAAATATATATAAATAAATATATAAATTCATATCATATAACATATAAATAGTAAATAGAAATATCTAATATTCTATCTAATATAGAAATAAAATAGAAAGAAAAAGAAAGAATAGAGGACCCCACCCCCTCCTCTCTTGACAGTAATATATGTTATATATGTAAATCCTAGATGTGAAAAGAGGCATAATTCATCTAGAAAAGGGAACAGATATGGTATATAAAGAAGAAGAATAGGTGCAACAAAAAAAAAAATACAATAGTAAAGAATTGAAAATTAACTCATTTACTGAGTAAAGGATTAAATTGGATTCGATTGGGTGGTACCAACTCAATTGAATGCTAACTCCCATTTATTTCTTATGGAATTAACCGATCAACTTGCTATCGGATATTGATTTTCGATTCAGTACTTTTCAAAAAGAATTTTGACATATTTATTATGATTTATGATTATGAGAAGCAATCCCACTACTTCAGATCCTGTAGTTTCTACACTTGAAGAACAAAACCTAGGGCGTATCGCTCAAATTATTGGCCCAGTACTTGATGTCATTTTTCCTCCGGGCAAGATGCCTAATATTTATAATGCTTTGGTAATTAAGGGTCGAGATACTGTCGGTCAGCAAATTAATGTAACTTGTGAAGTACAACAATTATTAGGAAATAATCGAGTGAGAGCTGTAGCTATGAGTGCTACAGATGGTCTGATGAGAGGAATGAAAGTGATTAACACGGGAGCTTCTCTAAGTGTTCCAGTCGGGGGAGCTACTCTCGGACGAATTTTCAACGTTCTTGGAGAGCCCGTTGATAATTTAGGTCCTGTCGATACTCGCATAACATCTCCTATTCATAGATCTGCACCCGCCTTCATACAGTTAGATACGAAATTATCAATCTTTGAAACAGGGATTAAAGTGGTGGATCTTTTAGCTCCCTATCGCCGTGGAGGAAAAATCGGACTATTTGGGGGAGCTGGAGTGGGTAAAACAGTACTCATCATGGAATTGATCAACAACATTGCCAAAGCTCACGGAGGCGTATCCGTATTTGGCGGAGTAGGTGAACGTACTCGTGAAGGAAATGATCTATACATGGAAATGAAAGAATCCGGGGTGATTAATGAAAAAAATCTTGCAGAATCCAAAGTGGCTCTAGTCTATGGTCAAATGAATGAACCGCCAGGAGCTCGTATGAGAGTTGGCTTGACTGCCCTAACCATGGCGGAATATTTCCGGGATGTTAATGAGCAAGACGTACTTCTATTCATCGACAATATATTTCGTTTCGTTCAAGCGGGGTCCGAAGTCTCTGCCTTATTAGGTAGAATGCCTTCTGCAGTGGGTTATCAACCTACCCTTAGTACGGAAATGGGTTCTTTGCAAGAAAGAATTACTTCTACCAAAGAAGGATCTATAACATCGATCCAAGCAGTTTATGTACCTGCGGATGATTTGACCGACCCTGCTCCTGCCACGACATTTGCACATTTAGATGCTACTACCGTATTATCAAGAGGATTAGCCGCCAAAGGTATTTATCCAGCAGTAGATCCCTTGGATTCTACGTCAACTATGTTACAACCTCGGATCGTTGGCGAGGAACATTATGAAACTGCGCAAAGGGTTAAGCAAACTTCACAACGTTACAAAGAACTTCAGGACATTATAGCTATCCTTGGGTTGGACGAATTATCCGAAGAAGATCGTTTAACTGTAGCAAGAGCACGAAAGATTGAGCGTTTCTTATCACAACCCTTCTTTGTGGCAGAAGTCTTTACTGGTTCTCCAGGGAAATATGTTGGTCTCGCAGAAACAATTCGGGGGTTTCAATTCATCCTTTCCGGAGAATTAGACGGTCTTCCTGAGCAGGCCTTTTATTTGGTGGGTAACATCGATGAAGCTACCGCGAAAGCTATGAACTTAGAAGAGGAGAGCAAATTGAAGAAATGACCTTAAATCTTTGTGTACTAACTCCTAATCGAATGATTTGGAATTCCGAAGTGAAAGAGATTATTTTATCTACTAATAGTGGACAAATTGGGGTATTACCAAACCATGCCCCCATTGCCACGGCTGTAGATATAGGTCTTTTGAGAATACGGCTAAACGACCGATGGTTAACGGTGGCTCTTATGGGCGGTTTCGCTAGAATAAGTAATAATGAGATCACCATTTTAGGAAATGGTGCGGAAATTAGTACTGACATTGATCCACAAGAAGCTCAACAAACTCTTGAAATAGCTGAAGCTAACTTGAGTAGAGCTGAGGGTAAGAGACAAGCAATTGAGGCAAATCTAGCTCTCAGACGAGCTAGGACACGAGTAGAAGCTGTCAAAGTGATTTCCTATTAGTAGTCAATACATTCAATCAAAAGAGTTCTTTATTATACACTACACACTACATCTTGATTCCACAAATTGAACACAATGAAGTCTAATTTGATTAATCTGATGATAGAACGAAAAAAAGAGGATGGGTAGAAGAACTTATTAGATACCATGGAATCCGGTATCTAATAAGTTCTACCTACTATTGGATTTGAACCAATGACTCCCGCCGTATGAAAGCAATACTCTAACCACTGGGTTAAGTAGGTCATTTATCACCACAAAAAGGGTCTCCATCACTTCGATGGATTATAGGTAAAATATGTTTTCTAAGCAATATCAATCTTTTACCAGTAAACATAAACGGATCAGAGAGTTATCATGTGGGATTATGGGATACCCTTCTTGACAAGAAATTGTCTCTATGTTAAAATGGTTATGACAAGGGCTATAGCTCAGTTAGGTAGAGCACCTCGTTTACACGTGCGCCAATGCTTTTCAAGGGAGCCAATTATGCAATGAACATAATTGATCTTTTTCAGAAGTCGATGTCTTACTCCGTAGATTCGAGAGAACAAGAGAAAAATAGCCTGACAAATATTTGGTTTGATCCGGTTCAGGTACGAATCCCGGTACCAAATCAAATAGAACCTGCCATTGTAAGGTAAATCCCCAGTGCATTCAATGCCAGGCATAATGAGTATAAGGATCTCAAAAGAACCTCTTTTCGTCCTATGAGCTTTGAGGTGTATGAAGTCTCATATTTGACTCTTGCAGCGGAGCGATAGAGACTGCATTTCACTTAGGTTGATCTAGGCCGAAGGCAGACCTAAATAAAGGTCACCCTTCTTTGAAACACTTTGGTATTGCTCCTAGATCAGGATACAAATAATGAATCAGAGCACATGGAGCCATCTCATTATCTTCTTATCTTCCTCTAAAGAAAAAATATGGTGGACTAACTGATCTTTACATCAGTTGATGAAAGAGCCCAATGCAACAAAATGCATGTTGGGTCTTTGAAACAGTTCGAATCATTTCGATAATAATCAGTTTTCTCTGTTTTACCGAGAAGGTCTACGGTTCGAGTCCGTATAGCCCTAATACATTCCATTTTTGTTTTGTATAGAAATTTGAGTAGTAGTAGGAACAAGAAAATAAACACAATAATTCATTCCAACGGACCCAATTGGTCTTTGTAAAATCTCGGATCCATCTCTCTTCATCCACTTTCATGAATGAATTACATATGATATTTTTCTTCCTCTTTTCCTGTCCATGATCAAAGAGTTAACACTTTTTTTGCTTTGGTATACTCAATCCCATTTCAATTTATGAAATGAAAATTATGAAAGAATCCTGTCTCAAGACTTCAACCTGACCCAACCCAATCCTAAGTCGCATGGATCTAGGACCTATTCTTTTCTTGATCTTGAGTATTTGTATTGGCGGAATAACAAATCTAAGAGATTCTTTCAATTTGTTTAAAAGATAATGTAGGGATAATTCATTATCCCTAAATCCATCAATGTTCCTTCTTCTATATTCTAAGAGTTGAGTGGGTTTGGTAATTTTGTCTGTCGAATTGTTCGATAATGTGTGATTCTTTCTATTAGAAGGATCTTCTATTATTAGGATTATGTTATGTCGATCGTTCACGATTCTGTCGAATCTACCACTTTGTGTTATCTTTCATTGTGTAGGTTTGCTATAAAAAGAGAACAAACCTTTTTCTTGTAGCGAAACCTAACTTATTGGTTGGTCTTACGAAGTTTTATTGCCGTAAAAAAACAAACAAGTATTTTGGTTCATTCCAAAACGCGATTTTAGTACTTTTTAGTATGATATTCATCTTTCATATCATATAAATAATATGACTCTCTTTCTTATTTATTTTTCTTCTTTTT